GAGTCGACCACTAGAACTCCTAGTCTTAGAGCCAGAAAAAGATAGGTTTACTCTTTCTTCACTTGAATTCAAATCCCCATCCGAACTCAAAAGCGGATTGGTCTTTTGTTGGAAAAATCCAAGAATCCGAAGTGAATTCTCGTGTCGTAAGAAAAAAAATAATAATCTGGGAAGAATAAATTTTTTTATTGAACGTGTTGATTCATATTTATTTTGACTACTTTCTCATATTTTATCATATTCTATTCATTCATTTTTATTCGACCTTCCCGGAGTTCATTCTCCGGGCAACTCCGTTTAACCGGTGGATTCCTTCCAACTTACTTCTTTTATGATCTCATTGGAAATCATATAAAGACAATTCCTATTTGAGATAGCTATTTGTGCAAGTATTTTACGATTAAGAATCAACTGTCTCTTGTACAGATCATTTATTAACCTACTATAACTATAGCATACCCCCTTTTCACGAATTGCTGCATTTATTCGAGTGATCCACAAACGACGAAAATTTATTTTTTGCTTATCCCTATCGCGATGAGCCGAAACCAAAGCTCTTATTTTTTGTTGAGTAATAGTTCGAGTAAGTCTTGAATGAGCCCCCCGAAAGCTTGATGCAAATAAACGAATTTTTGTTCTACGTCTCCGAGCGATATATCCCCGTCTAATTCTGGTCATTGAATAAATGAAACTTTAACGAATAACTAATAGATTTCCTTTCTTTCAGTTATTCTTTTGGCCCTTTCCTAGTATATTAATAACAAAACGGATTTTTCCAATGTATAAACTAAAAATTCCAATGGCTTTGGCTACTATAACCTTCCCAACCACGATTTTTTTCTAGGCATTTCACCTCGAAATACGATATACTAGGTATTAAAAAAAAAATAGCATGATAAATAAATAGTGGATTCCATCGTTTCTATGGTTACTTCTTAAACGGTGAGGTCTTTTCTATACACCGGAGCCTTTACTTCATTTAATCAATGTTATTGCTAACTTGTATAGTTCACATTCTTTGGCTCTACCCATAAATTATCCAGTAATAGGTCTTTCACAACGAGCTCTACCTATACAGTAACGGTATTTAATTATGAAAGTTGGCTGGGTAGCTGACCCTGTTAGTCCGTTCTTGCAAGAGGGGTCTATGTTAACTAAGATTTCCTCCGCTTAATGGATAACCATTTGCTACCAATGGAGAATTGCTTCTCATCTTGAATTGAGGTGAGTGGTTTTACACCAATAGAAACCATAAATTTCATACAAAATAAAAGGAATATGATCAATTTTATTATCTTTTTAGATAATAAAAAAGAAATGTAGTTCATTTTTCCGTTCTATCCTATTTGATCATTTATATTTGAACATTGTTCTCTTTCCTTTGTTCTAGTTCATGATCTGAACGAGTCGCACATACACCCTAGTACATGTTCCTCGACGCTGAGGGCATCCCCGAAGTGCGGGGGATTTTGTGACATTTCTAATTGGCTGTCTTGTATTTCTAATAAGTTGTTTAATCGTTGGCATGTTGAATCATATACATAATGGGCTGGTTTAGATCGATCCTAACCGTATGATTATGAATTACTTTTATTCAATAGAATAGGAAATAAAAATCATTCATCATAGAATATTAAAATGAAACTCGGCAGGGTTAATTTTAAATTACGAATTGACGAGAAATCCAGGCTATTGTCATTCAACCGCTACAAGATCAACAATTCCATAAGCTTGGGCCTCTGTTGCTGACATAAAAACATCTCTTTCCATGTCTTCGGATACAACCCATAAGGGTTTGCCCGTTCTTTGTACATAAACCCTTGTCAGGGTTTCACGTAGTTTCAGCAGTTCTCCCACTTCCAGGATGAATTCTCCCGTTGCTACTTCAGAAAAAGAACCAGCAGGTTGATGGATCATTACCCTGATGATATAAGATAATAAAAGGTTTCTCTAGATGAGGGGAAGATAAAAGAAAGATAAAAGAATAACAAGAAAAAAAAAGATAGAATCGAACAACCGTACGGGCATTATGCATTGCATACGGCTCTACAATAACATTGACCCTTACCTTCAAAAAAAATAGGATCGATCATACCCCGATAGGTAAATGATCAACTTACCACCCTTCCTTTCGGAGGAATTCAAAAATACTATGATGGCTCCGTTGCTTTATATATTTATTATATTTTTTGTCTGTGATTTGTCTGTCATTCAGCAATCCCAAAGTTGCTTTTTTGTTTGATCAAATAAACCAAGGAAAAAAGAATCTTTTTTTTTTCGCTCTATACTCTCTAGAAGACTATAAATATTCTTAAGAGACCTCTGGTGTGAAAAAAAGTTTGTGACGCTGAACTGGACTTCCGATAATAAAATAGGAAATACCTTTTTCTCATATTACTCTCTCGATACATAATCTAATGTTTCGAAAACAAAATTTATTATATCGAATTCAAAGTGCCATGCTATTATTACTTAATATTCATATTTCATATGGCGAAGG